AACGGGAATCTTATGATATGTTAGGAATCCATTATGATACTCATCCACGACTGAAACGTATCTTAATGCCCGAAAGTTGGATAGGATGGCCCTTACGTAAGGATTATATTGCCCCGAATTTTTTTGAAATACAAGATGCTCATTGAATGCCAAGAAAATAATCTTCATTTTGATAACTCCAGATAGACAAAGAGTATTTCTATGTATGTTCTCTTCAAAATCAAGCAAAGTCAGTGAGTTCTCATTCGTAATTTGAATGTGCTAAATTTTCCTATTCTAGTTTTTCTTCTTTTTGTGCTATCATTCAATTATAGATTCATTGGAAATTCTCAAATTGGAGGGTACTTGTTTCTTGTTATTTGTGATGAACTGAACCAATAATCTGAATTCAAATGAAAATAATTTCGAATTATGCACTTTGTACCGCGCACATATCTTACAGATACTCTATAGGTTCGCTTAAGAGAGAATGAAGAAATAGAATAGGAAAAAAACGAACAAAAAAAAGCAAGCAAAATATACGATTTCATTTCGACTCTATCTAAGATTCATCGTGGATATTCCTATCCATCAACTTATTAAGAATCGACTTTTGCTTGGTTGGGTCTCTCAACCAACTAATTGAACCTTTCAATTCTGTATTGCATAGACATATATGTATCAAGTCGTAACGTTCTTCTTGATCTTGAAGAAGAACGGACAGAGTAGAGTAGGAACAAAAGAAAAAAGACGAGAATATAATTTTCAGATTTTATATATGAGAGAATATGGATACTTTTTATCCTCTTTCTAGAAATCTAGAAATTTTCGTCAGCGATTTTTAAATTGAAATGGAATATAATACAAAGGATAACATGAGAGTTACAGATACTTCGATGGCTAAGTATGTATGCTAATCGATACTATTAATGAATATGGATATGGATTCATAAATATCAAAAATGTGGATGTAGATCCATATCCATTATGTTGGATATATGAATGTATTTGGTGAATAGATACTCATCCAAATGAATTATGTGCCAGGAACCAGATTTGAACTGGTGACACGAGGATTTTCAGTCCTCTGCTCTACCAGCTGACCTAGCCCGACTCTTATTTTACTTAATATATCATCCTCATTTTATGATATGACTTCGCTCTATGTCAATTCAAAAATGAATTGATCTTACTTTGTGTGTACCTTATATAACACCAAACCCAACTTGGGTTAATACAAAAAAATATACACTCGGGTACATAACTTTGTGAAAGAAAAAAATGAATAAGAAAGAAAAAAATTTGGAACCACTAACAAATAAAAGGACTAATAATTATATTTTTATATCAAATATCAAAAAAAAAAACGAAAAAAAAATAGGATAAAGCATTAACGAGTCAAATGTTTTTTTGGGGATAGAGGGACTTGAACCCTCACGATTTCTAAAGTCGACGGATTTTCCTCTTACTTTAAATTTCATTGTTGTCACTATTGACATGTAGAATGGGACTCTATCTTTATTCTCGTGCGATTAATCCGTTTTTTTTTTTCAAAAGATTTCCTCAGATCCTGGAGTAAATTGATTTATAAATGATGTAATCAATGAGGATTCGATTCTTTCTGCCAGTTAATACAATCGATTCACATCACAAGAATTCTTTCATTTTGCATATAATCATCAATATAGACTCGCAGCGTCTTAATCCAGTTTGTATAGCGTTCAGTACATATATCTATGTATATGGCCCCCCCTTTTTTTGAGTTTCGATAGAAGGATTCCTTTACCAACTTAACGCGGTAAACTCTATTTGTTAGAACATCTCCCATCGAGTCTCTGCACCTATCCTATTCTTTTTGTATTCTCGCTTTATGAACTGCTGTTGGTTTTCGTAAAACAGGATTTGGCTCAGGATTGCCCCATCTTTAATTCCAAGGTTTCTCTGAATTTGAAAGTTGTCACTTCGTATGTTTCCATACCAAGGCTCAATCCAATTAAGTCCGTAGCGTCTACCAATTTCGCCATATCCCCCTATTTTATACTATGCTGAAATCAAAGCGGTGTATTTTTTTTCAATACGAATTTCATTATATACCGCTTGATTGGATTTCTATTTATATGTAAACCAAAACTCTATAAACTAAAAAAGTGGGTCTTGTTGTTTGAATTTATTGCCTATTTTGTTTAATGCCTATTTGATACCCAAGGCCGACACCCACATTTGATACAACCCAAAATGATTCTATCATTTCTGTTTATGCAATTCAATAGAAATTGATACATGTCATAATATATATATATATGCCTCTCTTATTATCATTATTATTTTTTTTTTTGATGCATTTGAAATACTTGAACGGTCGATTCTTTTTTTGTCTTTAACTTCCGAGAAAATAACTCAAAAAAGGTATTTGATACAATATCAATCATTTTGTATCTATTTGTATCTAGTTATTAAAAATATTAATCATTGATTATAGCTAAAACGAAACTAATTATTTCAGTAATTTTTAAATTTGTTATTAGAAATATTTGAATTAGTTAGCATTTTGAATTCTTTAGAATTCCTAGAATTCTAATACATTAACATTTTCAAATACCTTATTGAAAGAAGTTTACGTTAAGTGTTGAGAAACAGAAAATGGATATCCATTTTATATCACTAAAAATTTATTAATATAATATTTAGAATAAATAATCTAATTACTAATTATTATTTTCTAGAATATTGATCAATATTCAAAAATAGAAATCTATAGCTATTGCTATTATGAATAGCTAATACTTAATAATTCATATTAATCGAAAAAAAAGATCCTATTCGTTTACGATGCATACACAATTTTTGCTCTATTTGAGCCCGCTTAGCTCAGAGGTTAGAGCATCGCATTTGTAATGCGATGGTCATCGGTTCGATTCCGATAGCCGGCTTTTGTCTATTTGTTTTGATTTTCACATGATTGAGAGTGTATTTTTGAAATCAAAGAACATTGAAATGGCTTTTTCCCTTTTTTTCCAAGGGTTGCCGACCTATTATATGCCCCATTTCAATTAGCAAAAAAACAGTAAGAATTCGGTTTCGGCAGAACAAAAAGAGGATTATTTTTTTTTCTAATAAATTTCTATTTCTATTGATATGATATATAAATTAATATAGAAAGAAAATGATTTCTATACATTTCTATACATAAATCAAAAATGGTAATTCTATTACTCCAATTCAATCCATTTCTTAATTCTTTTTAGGACAATACTTCATTGTATTATTATTATTGTATTTCGCCTCGCTTAATTTATCAATTTATTTAGTTCAGTTTGTTTATGTCCAAACAAAAAAGGAGTCTTCATGTCGCGTTATAGGGGGCCTCGTTTCAAAAAAATACGTCGTCTTGGGGCTTTACCAGGTCTAACTAGTAAAGGGCCTAGAGCCGGAAGCGATTTTAGAAACCAATCGCGCTCTGGGAAAAAATCTCAATATCGTATTCGTTTAGAAGAAAAACAAAAATTGCGTTTTCATTATGGTCTTACAGAACGACAATTACTAAAATATGTTTGTATAGCCGGAAAAGCCAAGGGGTCAACAGGTCGGGTTTTACTACAATTACTTGAGATGCGTTTGGATAACATCCTTTTCCGATTGGGTATGGCTTCGACTATTCCCCAAGCCCGCCAATTAGTTAACCATAGACATATTTTAGTTAATGACCGTATAGTAGATATACCAAGTTATCGCTGCAAACCACACGATATTATTACGGCGAGCCATGCTCAAAAATCTAGAGATATGATTCAAAGTTATCTTAATTCATCTCCTCATGAGGAAGTTCCAAAACATTTGACTCTTCACCCATCCCAATATAAAGGATTAGTCAATCAAATAATCGAGAGTAAATCGATTGGTTTGAAAATAAATGAATTGCTAGTCGTAGAATATTATTCTCGGCAAACTTAAACCTAACTCAACTAAGAAGAGGTTTGGACAACTTTATTACTCCTACCCCCTTTCCTTCGCATAAAAAAAGTAACTAAAAAAGGACGCAGGATAAAGTACTTATCCAGGGAATAGCAATAGCAAATCGATATCAAAATTACCGAGGGCTCGAGTTCTACCTTTTTGAATTTGAGTATGTGTTGTTCTTTGATACATTGTGTTCATTAATTTTGGTAAATTAGTTGAGGGTACGGAAAGAGAGGGATTCGAACCCTCGGTAAACAAAAGCCTACATAGCAGTTCCAATGCTACGCCTTGAACCACTCAGCCATCTCTCCTACGTAATGATTATGCCCCATCAACCGAATCAATAGCGAGCCACTTTTATTTTTACTTTACTTGATCCTTCAAAAATTCCGGGCAATCAATTCGAAAAAAAGTATGAAAAAACAAAAAGAGGAAAGATATCGATTTTTTAGATATCCATTTATGTTATCTAGTGCTCCCATCCTTTTCGGATATTTTGACACGAATTCAATCAATCGTAAGGAATCAACTAATCGGTCTATGTATTTTATTTTTTTCTTCAATTTCGAGATGAGATGGGAATCAGACTAGGACCTCTTCATTCTTATACTAGTCGACTAGATTTGTATGAAATCGAAACTATTTCTTATTATTTTATTTAATTCCGGTCAAAAAGAAAGAATTTAAGGAAGAGGAGTTTTCAAATTTTTAAAATTCTGTTTTTATGTTATTTCGTAGTGTCCAATTCCTTTGTTTGTGGGGAATCATTTTCTTACGAAAGGTAATGAAAAGAATTTGAGAGTGGATTGCTATCTATGACTAAATCGAGTATAAATGGAAATTTTATTGATAAAACCTTTTCAATTGTAGCCAATATCTTATTACGAATAATTCCGACAACTTCAGGAGAAAGGGAGGCATTTACCTATTACAGAGATGGTGTGATTTGATCATTAGTTTACATATCTTTTCAATCTCAATTTTATTTACCACCTTCAGTCTTATAAGACTGACGCATGATTTCGGACTAGAAAAAAAAATAGAAATAAATCTACGCTTTTTGAAGGTGAGGTTTGTAAAAAAAAAAACAATTCCTTCTGTCGTGTATCCCCGATTAATGCAGCCTCAGATGCTTGAATTGTCAATTCTAGTAGTGAGCCAGAGGTTAAAACTTATGAATCTGTATTGCGGTGCGAGTCAACCCTCATCCATTAGAATCAATAGACAGTATAGGAGAAGAAGCACTACACCTAGAAATCAACAATACGCAGACTTTGACTTTGGTCGAAATTCTCGCCTTCCTTATCGAGATCGAAACTAAAATGGTTGGGACAACAAACATCCATCTCGTTCCTATTTTGGATACCTGTATAACCATCGAAGACTGTTGAAGTGACCAATTCCTGGAAATTCAAGGGCGTAGGGGACAAAGAAATTGTTGAAGTTACCATTTTTTATTTAAGATTAACCCATTTGATGTTAAAAAAATCTTTGGCAGGAAGGTTGGCTAGAGATTTCTAGTAAAAACACTAGCCCCACTCAGTCCATAACGAGAATTTTGCACTCTTTTTTGATTCCATGTATTATTCCTCATTATGCACCTAAGGGAGGAGCCGTATGAGGTGAAAATCTCACGTATGGTTCTGGAACGGAGATTCTTAAAAATGAACGACGACCGTAACGGATGTCGGCTCAATCCGAAGGAAATTATGCAGAAGCTTTACAGAATTATTATGAAGCTATGCGACTAGAAATTGATCCTTATGATCGAAGTTATATACTCTATAACATAGGCCTTATTCACACAAGGAACGGAGAACATACGAAAGCTTTAGAATATTATTTTAGAGCACTCGAGCGAAACCCCTTCTTACCACAAGCTTTTAATAATATGGCTGTGATCTGTCATTACGTGCGGCTATCTCCACTATAGAAAGAAAAAAGGAAAGAGAAAAGAGTAGTAAATACTAGAAAAAAAAAATGGGTTTTTCTACATAAGCATCGTCCACAAAACGATTTTTATCAGCTGTAGCAAAGAAAGGAACTTCTTAGAAGTCGAAATATCAAGAAATAGATATGCCTAGATACTTTCTTCTATATTCTATGGATAAAGGATCCAATTGATAAAGAAAGCGCCGTCAAGATCAATTAGTGATGTTTTGGGACGATACAATAATAACTGCTTACTTAATTTAAGTCATGATACAAGAAAAAAGTTAGGAATCGACGTATGTAATAAAGTCGATCCCCTAAGGTATTGAGCAGCGGTGTAGCATCAGATCCCAAAGATAGTAAGTCTTTGTTTTTCTTTCTAGTTTTCATAGAATTAAAAATTCAAATAGAATGAAAATGAAAGAAAATATAGGACTATGAAGAAAAGACTTTTTCTAAGATTCTCTATAAAATCAGTTTTTCTATGAAACCGAGATAGTTACCTTTGAGAAACTTCTAGCAATATTGTAAATGCCTATGTTGAGGGTGGGAGAAAAGATAAAACGAAAAAAAAATTCATTATTAATATGAAACCAAATTCAAGTTTGAAACTCATACAATTAATCTCTTTTTGTTAACCCGATAAAAAAAAACAAGGGGGAGAGATCTCTGAGAAATCTCATTCTATTAGATATTAGATGGTGTAGATTGAAAAAACGGGATACCACAAGAATTGTGAGCCGTATGAGTTAGGAAACTCTCAAGTACGGTTCTCGAGGAAGGAATTGAACAGCCTATTCTGACCGGGGGGAACAGGCCATTCGACAGGGAGATTCTGAAATTGCGGAAGCTTGGTTTGATCAAGCCGCTGAGTATTGGAAACAGGCTATAGCGCTTACTCCCAGTAATTATATTGAAGCCCAAAATTGGTTGAAGATCACAAGGCGTTTCGAATAAGAGCACTCTTTTTTGATTTATTAGTCTGATTAGTCAAATGTCAAATAAAGCGAATCTTTTTTATGACAAAAACAAGCAAAGAATTTCATTATATCCTTTCAAAGAGCATTTTCTATTTCGTATGGGATATAAACGATAGGCAGAAGTATAAACGATACGCAGATAGCGTCGAATATATATTTCTTTGCAATGATCCATGCCTGTTTTCATGGGATTTGGAATAAAATAAGAAGAAATAAATATGTCTATGTTGGGGGTAATGGAAGACATAACGTAACGACATCTAAGAACATCTAATTGAGATGTTAATAAATACGCCGGGTTGCGCAAAAAAACGATTTTTGGATCAACACAAAGACCCGAAAGGATTTTAGACGATTCAAAAGGTCCGTTGTGCGCCGCATGGCTATGTCATAATAGATCCGAACACTTGCCACGAATCGACTTCTAGATCATAATTGCTCGAGTGAATAACTGAAAAAAAGGATGGGAGATTGAGGAGAATAAAAAAATTAGAAAGAGCTCTCAGAGATTCATTAATTATTTGACTGTTGGCGGGTTTCTTTGTATGTGTTGTCCGGAAAGAGGAGGACTCAATGATTATTCGTTCGCCGGAACCAGAAGTCAAAATTTTGGTAGATAGGGATCCCATAAAAACTTCTTTCGAGGAATGGG